AAACATCTTTTCCTGGATCGGTTGATACTTTTTATTTTAAGTTGAAAGAAAAGTAAAAGAAAAAAGAAATAACTTGATTTACTTCTTCTGGGTGGCGCAATAGAAATCTATTGTATTATATTGTAAAAGTATTCTATTGTAAAAATGATATTGTAATAAATTCTTAATTATAGAATATATATTTTATACTGATCAAATATCATGTGAATCGAACCTTTTCTATACTATACTAATAGAATCTTACTCGAAATCGATTTTAGTCTCTAATAGTATCGAATCATGATTGAATTTTTTTATAAACAAGTTAATTGAAAAAGTTGTATTTGGTCAATCAAATTACCTCTCTTTTTTGTTTGTCCACTACGTATTATATGCAATAAAGAAAAAAAAATATTCTATGTCATAAAGGTTCTAAGTTGGAAAAAATCGGAACTAAGCTAAGAATAGGATTCTTTCAGGAAGGGTATCAAGAAGTATTATTCTATTAATAATCAGAATATTTCTATTTCGACACAAGCAAGAAGGAATCGGACTCTAGGAAAAGACAAAAAAACCCTCCTAGAATCCCGTTTTCCCCATTTCTATTTCTACTTTGCTTAATATTATTTGGCTATTTATTTTATGTTTAGTATCAAGTCGAATTTTCTTCTATTACAATAGAAAACTATTAATATATTTCTATTCTAGGACATTGAAATCTGAAAACAATGACATAACCATAACGTTCTAATTTTTTGTGGGGTTGAAAAAAAAAAACAAAGAAACAGAGTAAAATAGTCTTCTTCACAATATACATACTATGACTGACTAGTACTACGGTACAAGGAATTCTCTAAATATGGTAGAAAAAGACTAGAAAGAAGCAAAGGTCTTTTCATAATTTTTTTATTAAACAGAATAGAATTACATAAATTATCAAGAAAAATTGAGTTCTTTTTACGAGCTTAATATGTTGATAAATCCGCGGACCTAAAAATTCATTTCGGACAATTGAACCTTCTCAAATTGTTTCTTTTTAAGAACCAAAAAGATTTGTGCCAAAATAATGGATGCCAAGAAGAACAAGAGACCTTGGACACGTAACGGATCTTGAAGTACTATTTCCGCATCCCCCTGACCAAATCCACCCACATTAGGATTACTCGTTAATGGTTGATCAAGTTTGATAGATTCACCCTCTGAAACAAGAAGTTCTGGTCCTGGAGGTATAATATCAATCACTTCACGTCCATCCGATGCATCCACTATAGTGATTTCGTATCCTCCCTTTTCTTTTCGTATGATTTTGTTTACTATACCCGCTGCTGTAGCATTATAAACATTATTATTACTCTTGCTCCCGTCGAGATAAATCTGACCCCTTCCCCTGTTCCCGCCTACGTATATAGGATATTTTAAGAAGTGAACATCTCTCTTAGTAGCGGGATCTGGGGAAAGAATAGGAAAGGTGATTTCACTATATTTCTGGCCAGGAACAGGGCCTACCACAATAATATTTTTTTTTGTGGGACGATAAGTTTGAAAAGACAGATTACCTATCTTTTCTTTAATCTCAGGCGAAATACGATCGGGGGGGGCCAATTCAAAACCCTCCGGTAAAATAAGAACAGCCCCCACATTCAAAGCCCCCTTTTTACCATTAGCAAGAACTTGTTTCACTTGCATATCATAAGGAATCCGAACAACTGCTTCAAATACAGTATCGGGAAGTACCGTTTGCGGAACCTCAATATCTACAGGTTTATTAGCTAAATGGCAATTGGCACATACAATACGGCCGGTTGCTTCTCGCGGATTTTCATAACCCTGCTGTGCAAAAATGGGATATGCATTTGAAATGGGTGCTCGAGTTATTATATATATCATGAGCGATACGGAAATAGATCGAGTAATCTCTTTCTTTATCCAAGAAAAAGCATTTCTAGTTTGCATGGTCTAATCATTTATCCTGAAAATTTCTACAATAAGATTAGGTAGGTTACTGACATAGTTCCCTATCCATGATTCTGCTATTTACTGAAATAATTCTACTGGAATATAGAAAGAATCCCCTGGGGGTAGAAAGAAAAAGAATAATTTGATTTTTTTAATGTTTATCTTTTATACAATACAAAATAACAAACTTTATAATTGGAGCAGTGGATCGTTTTTTCAGTCATTCATGGAATGATAAATCACTACAAGTGACGGAGATACGCGATTTAAATAACGAAAAATCCAATATTTAAAAATTGTATCTAAAATGACTGGAAAAGTGGAAACAAGACCAGATATAATTTGATCATTCTGAGCAAATCCAAAATCGTTATAGACAGAACCAATCATTAGTTCCCAACCATGGGTCGAATGGAATCCTATACATAAATCAGTTAATAAAAGAATAGAAAAAGCTTTTATTGTGTCACTTAAGTTATATAGGAATTCTTGAACCCAAGAGTTAAGAATAATAAGTTCTTGATTACCTAGAATAGAATAACCACTTAGAATAAGGAAACATATTATATTTGTCGAGAAGTGCAAAATCGTATGGATACGATCTTCGTTGTGCGTCTTGATCAATTGGATGGTTTCTTTGTAGATTCCGGTACGAAGGTTTTGTAGACGTGTTTCCGGGTATTCCTTTAGCATTTCATCCAAGAGGAACAGTTCCTCGAATTCTATGAATTTTTTTAGAATACTCTTTTCTTGAATATCATTCAAGAAAATTTCGGATTGCCTAGTATTCCACCAATTAGTAAACCAAGATTCCATACTTTTCTTAAATGTGAAAGAGATGCACCAGGGAAAAAAGACTATAGATGTAAGATATAGAAGGGGAATGAATGCTTTCTTTTTTGCCATTTTTCGTCTTTAATGAACTCAGCTTCACCTCATTCGTCAACTCTATATGATAATAATCTTTCTATCAAGCATAAGTTCTATTACAAGTCATAGAGCTTATATATAAATCTATAATCTATTCCCGCGTTTTTTTATTTTCAATTCGGGAGTTAGTCCTTGCCTTGAATTTAGAAAGAATACAGAAATCAAATAAGAAAGCGAAAGAATCCACTGCCAATTCGAATGAAGAAAAAAAAATTATCAAAAGATATCAATTGCTAAGATTCAAAGCAATTACTCCTTTTGATGAATACATGAAAGAGCACTTCGCATAATGAATATTAGTTGAATTTCGAAACCAAAGAACGCCCCTTCTATAAAATAAAAATAGAAAAATTTCGAAATCCATTTTCTTTTCCCTAAGAAAGCATTCTTTTTTCAGTTCATTTTTTTTTTTTTCAAAATACTTCAATTGGTACACGCAAGAAATAGGCCAATTCTGCAGCTTTTTGTTCAATTTCTCGTGGAGTCAAATTCTCGTCAATACGAGTCAAGGGAATGGCCCCCTGTCCTACGATTTCCATATAAAGGACACGACGAGTATAAATACCCTCTTTAACCTCTATTCTGATGGACTGAATATCTTTCATAAGGAATCGGAGAAAAATACGACGATTTTTTCCAGGAAATCCGCAACGAAAAATACACACTATTCCCTCTTTTCTATCGAATCGATCATAACCACTACCCACATTCCACAAAATTGTACACCACAAATAAGAACTAATAAAGAGACCCGCGATTCCATAGAAAGACATCACAATCCCTTGTGGAAAAAAAAGAATTTGCTGAGACGAAAATAAAGATAACAAATTCCTACCAAGATAACTGGAAGTTCCAACCAATAAGAACCCTAATGAACCTAAAAAAAGGATAAAGGCCCAGCAGAAATTGCTTGTTTTTCGAGACCCCGTTATAAGTTCTATCCATATACGTTCTGATCGCCAACTCATATTAAATCCAGTTCTATTTTATGGGAATTGGGAGAATCAAAAAAACCAAGCAAATGAATTCTACTTTACTTTTCTTTGTTTCCGAAGTAACTTTCATCAACTAGCACTATCTATTTTGATGGAAACCCTTAGGAGTAATTCATCGAATTGCTTCCCGATCTAAAAAAAAATATCAGATTTGTCCCTACTCTACTGTCCGTATCTAAAAAATCTTGTTTTTTTGAACATGAAGAAATAAAGAAGCCATTGCAATTGCCGGAAATACTAGGCCTACTAAAGGCACAAAAATGGAGGGTAAGTTTATCATAGAATGGGTACCTCAATTTAATATTTGTACCTGTTATTTTTTTGATTATTGTTATATTAATTTCATATTTTTTTTTATTCTTATTTATATTGTTAGAAAGATAGTCTATAATCACTAGAATTCATATATACTTATACTAAGTATATTTGAAAAATTATATTAAGTATAGTTAAGTGAAAGAATATATACTAATCTATATTGAGTATATATAATATGTATATATAATATATATTTAATATGTATATAATATTTATTCACTATATATAATGAGTATAGAATAAATAATATAATAAAAATAGAATCAAAAGTACAAATAGAATCTAATAATAAATATAAGGAATGTAGAACTAAATAAATGGATTGATTTCGCCTTCTATTTCTACAAGAAACATATGTATGATAATACACCTTTTTATTATTCTTAGTATTTTTGATTATTCTTAGTATTAAAGTATTATTCTATTCTTTTATTATCTTATTACTTTGCTCTTGTGTGTTCTAATTTGATTTTTGTCTCAAAAATTTTTTCATTTTTAGTCAAAGAAAAGAAAGCATGGAGCTGAAATAACTCACTCAGAACCTCCTTTAAAGGATTACGTGGTACGATTGAATCAAATAAGCCCTTATGGAATAAATATTCAGCCGCTTGTGAACCATCGGGTATTGCCTTATTTAACGTTTGTTCAATAACTCTTTTACCTGCAAATGCAATGTAAGCATTTGGTTCTGCAATAATGATATCTCCTAACATGCCAAAACTAGCTGTCACCCCACCAGTAGTAGGAGATGTAAGGATCGATACATAGAATAACTTTTTATTTGTTTGATAATCATGTAAAGCAGAAGAGATTTTAGCCATTTGCATCAAGCTCAAACTTCCTTCTTGCATACGTGCTCCTCCTGATGCACATACTAGAATAAGAGGTAAAAGTTGATTGGTAGCATATTCGACCAAACGAGTGATTTTCTCACCTACTACAGATCCCATACTACCCCCCATAAACTGAAAATCCATAATAGCAATTGCTACAGGAATACCGTTTAGTTGACCTGTGCCTGTTTGAACAGCCTCAGTTAATCCTGTCTTTCTTTGATAAGAATCAATACGATCTTTATAAGGTTCCTCTTCCGAATGAAATTGAATGGGATCCAGAGAGATCATGTCTTCATCCATAGGATTCCAAGTACCTGGATCAATCGAAAGTTCGATTCTATCTGAACTGCTCATTTTCAAATGATATCCACAGTGTTCACAAATATTCATTTTTGATTTTAAAAATTTCTTATAATTTAATCCGTAACAATTTTCGCATTCAATCCACAAATGCTTGTACTTTTTAGTTTCATCGAGATTTTTAGAACTTTCTCTTCTAGTGAAATAACTATCATTTTTATAATTCGTGCTAGTTATTATATTAGAACTAGAACTCTCGCTTTCACTACTATTTCTGCCCTTACCACAAATGTAACTATAAAAGTAATTGTCATTGTATTTGTCACTATCACCTAAAATGTAACTATCAATACAGATTTGAGAACGAAGATAACTCTCAATGCAACTATTAATGTTATTATTCCAACTAGATTTACTATCATACATATAATGATCATCATCACTCTTAGAGACATTATTCAGATAGCTAGAATTCTTATAACTAGAAAAAAAACTTTCGGATTCACTTAGAAAAGAATGATCATTGTCAATCTCCAAAATTTTATTTTCAATATCAAAATATATGGAATAACTGTTCCTCTTACTATCCCTAACTAAAAAAGTTTGATCAGATAGGAAATTCTGGATGTTCCTGACACCTATTAAATAATCAACATTACTGTAACTAGAATTGTCACTATCATTCCAACTATGAATGTTTTTATCCATATCATTTAAAATTAGGAGTTCTTCACTTACACTGGTATTTTCAATAGGATCAAAACTATCCATTGATTTACTTAAGCCACACCTGTATTCTAACTCCCTATTAAACAATATAGAATTGAAAGACCATTTTTCCATAGAGTCTTTTTTTCCTCTATTTACATGAAAATACAATAGATGAATAGTCATTCAATGAAAAATCATATAAATATTCTATTTTAAATATCATATCTCATTTATTTACTATCAAATACAAATAAGTATATAAATGAAAAAAAAAAAGAATAAGTATCTAAATCCAGTCACTAGGATTAGTAACTGATAATAATAACGAGCGAGTGGGTATTCAAAAAAAGGATTCTTTTTCGTGAGAACCTGGAGTATTCTTTCACTATATATTCACTATATATATGTCACTCTATGTGCTGGAATTTTTTTTTCAATTCTATATATATATTAAATATTCTAAATATATATTAAATATTCTAAAAATAAAAGAATAAATATTTATTCTTTTTTTAATGAATAAATAATAATGAAATGAATAAATAAAGAAAGAAAAAAATTACCTCATCGGGGTAATGTATTTATAGACCCAATTATTTCATTTAGTGATTATTCATTGGCTTTTTTTCTATATTCTATCTTCTACCTCTATCCATTTTTTTTTATTTTTGAAGATCGATAAAAATCCATTTTTTTGAATATAGAAAAGAGCATTCTATGTCAACAACAAGAAAAAAAAATTAGGTATGAATAGAACAAGAGAGCGGGGGGATAAAAGAGAAAAGAGTTCTAAAAATCTATATACAAGTCATCCACACCCTCTTTTTTTTTTTCATTAATTGAATTTCGTTTGTTGATTAGGGCAAAGTTACATAAAAACACCTGCCCTTTTTGAAATATCCTGAACAGTTCCTGTAGGTTGAGCGCCTTGTTCAAGGAAATATAGAATAACAGGAATATTTAAATAGGTTTGATTCTTTATTGGATCATAAAAACCCACTTTCCGAATATCTCTTCCCTCTCTTCGGGATCGAACATCAATTGCAACGATTCGATAAACAGCTCATTGGGATAGATATAGATGAACAATACACCCCCCTAGAAACGTATAAGAAGTTTTCTCCTCGTACGGCTCGAGAAAATTCAAAATTACGTCTATGTATAAAATTATGATCTCAAATAGATCAATAAAATCATCAAATCAATTAGACTACGGTTTAAGTATTTTTTGTCTTTCTGAAATAACTCCTCGTATTCGAAATCTCATAACTCAAATTGGATAATTCTCAAATAACTCAAAGGAAAACAAAGCCTTTAGGTATTTCATTTATTGAGTGGTCTCTACCCCCTTTTCTTGCCTGTGCTTCTTTAGAATCTATTTTTTTTTTCTTCATTCATTCTAATTCTAATAGAATTGTTGAGACAATTTGAAAATGGTATTTACTTGTTCCAGGATCCTTTAGCTTTTCCTTGAATCATTGGGTTTAGACATTACTTCGTGGATCTTTAATCGTTTCAAAAATGGCAGCAACATACCATTTTTTCTTTCTCTCAAAGAATCATACAAATAGAAAGAAGGTTGATTCCCACAGATACACTTTTGATCGAAATAGTTTTACCAATTCCAACAAATTTGACTTTTTTTTTGAACCTTGCTCGAATTGGATCCTTTCGATTTCTCTACCAAAAATATACTTACGAAGTTGTTCTAACTTATTAATTTTCACTAACCTTAGATACTTGCCCCTGAGAAATGAATCAACTCGAGCTCCACCATGTACTATTTACATCATCAATCCCTCTCCCGTCCCTCAAACAATGAGTTCTAGTGGACCAGAACAAACGATGTCGAGCCAAGAGCACCCCGATTTCTATATACTAGAAATACTAGAAAAAATGGCGGATGTAAGAATCCACAGCTAATCGAATCATGTCTTTCAAGTCGCACGTTGCTTTTTGCCACATCGTTTCAAACGAAGTTTTACCATAACATTCCTTTAGCTTGGATCCGGTATGTAATTGATTCAATTATGAAATCGTGAATAGTCATTGATTCAATCGATACATAATAATCTATACTTTTTACTTTTAGGTTTTCCTTCTATATAAATCTATCTAAATGGACAATTTAAAAAGTAAAGAAGTATAAAAAAAAAATTCAAATTAACTCGATATTGTATGAATAAATTTTCTATTGTATTTTGATAGTTTATAAAATAGAAAAAATGAATTTCTAAAAAATATTAGAAAAAAAAAAAAGAAAAAAAATATGAAATAATAAGAAATATATATTTATTATACAATTATACAGAGTGATTACAATAAAAAAAAAGAAAAAAATCGATTCGCTTTTGAATCTACATCTTCAAAAGCGAATCGATTTAGATTAGAGACGAATGATTAAAAAAAAAAAAAGAAAGGGTAATCTTTATTCTGATATAAAATTTGTATTCAAATATGATATACATCATGAATGGATATGTTCTGGGACGGAAGGATTCGAACCTCCGAATAGCGGGACCAAAACCCGTTGCCTTACCGCTTGGCCACGCCCCATTTTATTTTCGATTCGACACTAATAAACACTATTATTGGTATTGGTTGTTCGTCAATTCCAGTTCAAAGATTTCTATAGAATAAATTGTTGTTAGGATTTTGATATGCGTAGATATAGAATTAAACTGAATTTATTGATCATTCCATAGAATTCAATTAAGATATTGTATGAAAGTATGATTTCTTCTATTTTTTATTTAAGAATGAAAAGATTTTGAACTGGATAAGTTCAAATCAAAGAAGTATTTTGGAGGGTCTGATCTTATTTGATTCATTTTTTTTTAGTTTTACTCATTTATTAATATTAATGAATATTCATTAATATCAAAAATCTTAAAAATATTCTTAAAAATATTCATAAAAATATTAAGAATATATTAGTAATATAAAAATATTACTATATTATTAATATTTTATTATATTTTATAGTATATAATTATTTATAATTTATTTCGAATATAAAATTATTAAATTAATATATAATAAATTAATATATAATTATGAAAAAATTATAATCAAAATTATACTATAATCAAAATTATACTATAATCAAAATTATACATATAAATTATACATATATATACATAAAAAAAAATACAATAAAAATTTGAATTCTAATTCAAAAAAAAGCAAAAATACAATTAATTTTCTTAAAGAACAAAATGTTTGTTATGCTAAATATCTTTAGTTTGGTCTGTATTTGTATTCACTCTGCCCTTTATTCAAGTATTTTTTTCTTGGCGAAATTGCCTGAAGCCTACGCTTTTTTGAATCCAATTGTAGATATTATGCCAGTAATACCCTTATTCTTTTTTCTCTTAGCTTTTGTTTGGCAAGCTGCTGTAAGTTTTCGGTGAGATCTTTAATTTGAATAATGTCCTAAAAAAATGAAGAATTTATTCGAAAACAAAAATTCAAACATTTTAACAATTTATAAGATCAGATAAGTCTTACAGTGTGAATCCTCGATTCCAATATTGAAATTTTTGGATAGACAAAAAAAATCCGGACCATCTCATCATTTCCGTTTTTTTCCATTGAGAAATCCTAATCCTATTATTAGATTTGAGTCCACCACCAATACCTAGATTGGGGATATGAAAGAACATTTTTGGTAATAGTAATTATTGGTAATGGTGGTAAAAGGCTCGACTCTTACTACAAATAAATTTCCTAATTTTTTTATATTTCTTCGAAATCACTTCATTTCTTAGAAACTTAGTATCAAAAGAAACATAATGTGTAATATAAGAGAATCTATTCTCTTTCTCTGTCTTTTTTAATTATCTTGGAGATTTTTTAATGCTTACTCTAAAACTATTTGTTTACACGGTAGTGATATTTTTTGTTTCTCTTTTCATTTTCGGATTCCTATCTAACGATCCAGGACGTAATCCAGGACGTGAAGAATAAAAAAAAATATTTTTTTTTATTCTTTGCTTGTGCTGGATTTTTAAAAATTTTTAGGATTTTGTCTATTTTACATCTTTAACTAGTAAATAAAAAATAAAACAAACAAAGAAAACAAAAAAAAAAGATCCATAATCCATAATAATAAGTTCAAAAGAAAAAAATACCAAATCATCAACGGAAAGAGAGGGATTCGAACCCTCGGTACAAAAATTCGTACAACGGATTAGCAATCCGACGCTTTAGTCCACTCAGCCATCTCTCCCAAATTGAAAAAATAGAATTACTATGTTTATGTTACATCGCATAAACAAGAAGAACAAAAAGTAGGGCTTGAAAAAATCCTTCTTTATATCTTATTTTCTATCTTAATCTCTCTCTTTTTTTTATTTCTATTTGACATTATTATATATTAAATTGATTATATATTAAAAAAATCATTAGAATAATAATATTTATTTTATTCCATTTTTGAGTTTCTTTTTTTATACAGACTGAGCCCGGCTAGGTACTGGCCGGGCTCTTTTGATTCCCATGAATCCTGGATAACAATGATTTCTTTGAATGTATTTGATTTGAAAAAAAAAATACTTGTAATTTAAACATGATCAAACATAAATAAAAAAAGAGTTTTTGATTCCTATGAGATAGGAACAAAATGATATAAGATAAAAATGTAATTTTTTATTACTCCTTCTTTTTTCTGGTAACGTATCTAAAAAAAGAATGGAACGATGGATTATTGCACAATGCATTTTTATGTTATGAATTAAGTAGTTTTGTCGCGATGTATCTGTCAAAAAACACCTTTAGCAAAAACAAAATCCAAAAATAAAATTCGCCCCCTTTTCTTAATTTCATTACATTAGGAGGCCCCTTTACGAAACATGTCAACACTCTAATTATCATAATATTATGCTTCTATTTCTTAATTACGACTAATTCCCTTGTTCGACAAAAGGTCCATTTATGTACAATAATTGCATTATAGCGGGTATAGTTTAGTGGTAAAAGTGCGATTCGTTCTATGGACCCCTTAATAGTTAAGGGATCCCTCGCTTGATTCATATCCCGATCAAAAACTTTATTTCTTACTTAAAGGGGTTTAATCCTTTATACCTCTCAACAAACGATTCGAGGAATAATATACATTATCGTAATTTGTATACAAGAAGAATCAATTCTAAATTGACAAATTGAATTCTAAAATTATGAAACATAAGTTTTTGGAATTGGATCAATAATCCCAATTTTTTGAGTATGAGTAAAGGATCCATGGAGAAAGATATAGAAAGTTTATTTCTAATCGTAACTAAATCTTCCATTTTTTGATTTGTTTTGTATAAGAGAGATTGAAGCAAAATAGCTATTAAACGATTTTTTTAGTTTACTAGAAACATCGACATATTTTTTATAGCTCGACGGAAATTTTATTCTTTTCCTAAAGATTCTCTCAAATAGAAATAGAGAACGAAGTAACTAGAAAAAAAAAAACAGATTGTTATAATACTCCTCTTCTATAGGGATCATCTAAAAAGCAAGGTATTTTAAATGTATTCTTTTAAATGTATTCAAAGGCTGACATAGATGTTATGGGTCAATTTTTTTTGTTCATGTCTTCCATCTCTTAATTTCTTCCGTAAAGGAGCCGAATGAAACAAAAGTTTCACGTTCGGTTTTGAATTAGAGACGTTAAAAAATGATGAATCAACGTCGACTATAACCCCTAGCCTTCCAAGCTAACGATGCGGGTTCGATTCCCGCTACCCGCTTATATCCTATCTCTCTATTTATTCTATTCGAATCTATCTTTTTCTATTATTGAATGAATCTATTTTTTGAGTAAATTAGTTAATTATTCAATTTCATTTCTTAATTTAGTTTTAGTTATAATTTAGTTTTAGTTATTAATATTCAATTGAATTTGAATTTATTGAATTTAATTTTTTATTTATTTATTCTTTTTTTTTTTTATATATATGCATATGATTTATTCTATATTCTATAGAAATTCTATAGAATTCTTTTTTTTTTTCTTTAACTTTTAACTAAAGTTTAGTTAAAAGTTAAAGAAAAAAAAAAGAAAAGCGTCCATTGTCTAATGGATAGGACAGAGGTCTTCTAAACCTTTGGTATAGGTTCAAATCCTATTGGACGCAAATTATTTGCATATTATATATTTGCATAGATATATTTATGTATATTTAAATATTAAATTCTCTATTTCTAAAAATTAGAAAGTTAAATTATAAAGTTATTAAATTATTAATCAATTTTTTTCTACTTGTTCCTGGAGTAAAAAGAGTTCCATCTGTTCCTGAATAGCTTCCTTCAAAAGGGCTTCTGCTTCCCCAGTGAATGTCTTGGTAGAAGATATGATTTCTTTGAATTGAGGTTTATTCGTTTTTAAGTAAGCACGTAACTCCACGAGAAATTTCTTTACCTGTCCAATTTCTAATGAATCAAGATAACCATTCGTTCCGGTATAAATAGTCATTATCTGTTCTTC